TTCTGTATTACGGGTCAATCCTACTCTACTAGCGCTAATAGGCAGCATAGGGGAAGAAGCGCTACACCTAGGAATCAACAACACGAAAACTTTGTTCTAAGTCAGCCCTTTTCTTAGCGGGCTTGGGACTAAAAGAATGGTTGGGACAACAAACATCCATCTCGTTCGTCCTTTGGATACCCGTATAACCATCGAAGGCTATTGAAGTGACTAATTCCTGGAAATTAGGAGGCGTTAAAAACAAAAAAATTGTGGGAGTTATCTTATCATTTCTATCTAGTCCCAATAGGCTTGATGTTAAGAAAGAATCTCTTGCAGGAAGGTTGGCTAGAGATTTCTTGTAAAAACACTAGCCCTGCTGAGTTCATAATGAGAATATTTTCATCGTTGAATCTTTTTTGATTCTATGTATTATTCTCATTATGCACATAAGGGAGGAGCCGTATGAGGTGAAAATCTCACGTACGGTTCTGGAACGGAGATTCTTTCAATTGAATGACGACCGTAACGGATGTCGGCTCAATCCGAAGGAAATTACGCGGAAGCTTTGCAGAATTATTATGAAGCTATGCGACTAGAAATTGATCCCTATGATCGAAGTTATATACTCTATAATATAGGGCTTATCCACACAAGTAATGGAGAACATACGAAAGCTTTGGAATATTATTTTCGAGCACTAGAACGAAACCCATTCTTACCACAAGCTTTTAATAATATGGCCGTGATCTGTCATTACGTGCGACTATCTCCACTATAGAAAGAAAAAAAGAAAAATCTAGTAAAGTAACTACTAGAACCAAATAGGCTTTCTACATATGCATCGTCTAAAACAACGATTTTTATCAGCTGTAGCAAAGAACGAAACTTCATAGAAGTCAAAATAGGAAAAAATAAAAATGCCTAGCAACTTTTTTCTATGGATATAAAGCTTTAATTGAGAGAGATAGAGGAAGCACCGTAAAGATCAATTAGCGAGGTTTTGGGCCGATACAATAATAACTGCGTACTTATCTCATGATGTGAGATAAAAATTAGGAATTAACTTATGTAATAGAGTCGATCCACTAAAGTCTTGAGCAGCGGTGTAGGATCAGATCCCAAAGATAGTAAGTATTTTCTTTCTTATGAAAGAAAGTCTTTTTCAAAGATTCTATATAAATTTATCTATGAAACCGAGATAGTTCCCTTTCAGAAAATTCTAACACTAGTAGAAATGCCTATGCTTTATTCTTCTGAAGGTGGGAAAAAAGATAAAACTAAATAAACGGATTATTCATCCAAATTTCAGTTTGAAACTCATGTAATTAACCTATTTTTCTTTTGGTTAACCCTAAAACTGGGATAGATCCATGAGAAATCTGATTAGATTTTATTAGATATGGTATAGATCAAAATGGGACACCAAAAGAATTGACTGCTGAGCCGTATGAGGTAAGAAATTCTCAAGTACGGTTCTAAGGGAAGGAATTGAACTACCTATTCCGGCCGGGGAGAACAGGCCATTCAACAGGGAGATTCTGAAATTGCAGAGGCTTGGTTCGATCAAGCCGCTGAGTATTGGAAACAGGCTATAGCGCTTACTCCCGGTAATTATATTGAAGCGCGTAATTGGTTGAAGATCACGAGACGTTTCGAATAAAAGAGGACCCCGTTTATTTATTATCCTTTATTTAGAATCTTAGTCTAGTATTTTATTTTTTTATTTAGAATTTAGATATTTGTTATAATTAATTGTTTGTTGGACCCATCAGATCAGTTAACGAAAAAACGGATTATTCCTTTGCTTTTGGAAGACCCAATCACATAATTTCATTATCTCCCCTCTAAGCCGTCTATTTCACTTCTATTTCATCTGCTATTTTTTAGGAATAAAAAAGGATACACAGATAGAGTACAAAATAGACTTCTTTTTATTAAATTAAACAAAATTATTATTAAAACTAATAAAAGAAACCTTCGAATCACTAAATATATATATACCGGGTATGTCTCTTAGTAATGTCTAATGGCTACTCGCGTGATTTGGAATAGAGTTAGAGTTATTAAAATCTTCTAGGTAAAAAATTAAAGAGCTCCATTTAATAACTTCTATGAATATACACTAGGTTGCACAAAAAAGTCGTTTTTGGATCAATCCAAAGCCCAAAAAGGTTTTTAAAAGGTTAAAAGGTCCGTTGAGCGCCTCAAGGCTATGTCATAATAGATCCGAACACTTGCCCCGGATCGACTTCCAGATCATAATTGCTCTAGTAAATAACTAAAGAAAATAGATAGGAGATAGAAAAATAGAAGAGAAACGAACTAATTATAGAAATATCTCTCTATCTCTAAGGTTCACTAATTATTTGACTGTTGGCGGGTCTCTTTGTATGTGTTGTCCGGAAAGAGGAGGACTCAATGATTATTCGTTCGCCGGAACCAGAAGTTAAAATTTTGGTAGATAGGGATCCCGTAAAAACTTCTTTCGAGGAATGGGCCAGACCGGGTCATTTCTCAA